TAGAACGAAATATTATCTCAAATTTACACCAGGAGGAATCTCGGTACATGTTAGTAATATTATTATCAATGATTTCTGAGAAAAAACTGACAGTTTTATCAGCTAGCACAGATTACGAAACCATTGAAAAAACAACTGATCAATTTCGTAAATTTACATTAACATGGTGAAAACGAGCCCTTGGCTCCCCAGGTAGGACTTGAACCTACGACCAATCGGTTAACAGCCGACCGCTCTACCACTGAGCTACTGAGGAAAAACAATCTGGAGAGTTCGACCATTCACTTTATTTAAACCAACTCGTCCATAAACCCTTCAAAAAGTTGGGTACCAACATTATACGCGAAAGAAGTAACGATAGCAATGCCTACCCGGGTGAGAAGAATATTTACAAGACGGGGGAAGGAGGGGGGGGGGGGAGGTCAACCATCATGATCTTCTTTCCTCCCCGAGATGGCTTATTGATCAAGTAACTTTCACGATGCTGCAATCGATTCGACAATTTCTAAAAGAAAAGATGTTTTTTCTCCTAAAAAGATCATGAATGACCTCCTTTGGCTCTTTTCCCGATCCCCGGTAATTCTATTCAATCAGAAAATAGTTAAATACTCCCTTTTCTTCACTTTCTGTCCCACCCCAGTAGAGTCTTCGGATCATAGATCAGTTGATTTATTATAAAAAAAACGTGATAAGATTTTATCCGATTTGTTCGGTGGTTTCGGGTGATCAAGTCGTTAGATCGTGATAAGTAGCTAGAAATATTATTTAGCTCACAATAACATGAAATATGTTATCATGAATAAATATTATTCAAATGATATAACTATATAGGAAAGACAGGAAAATACAGGAAACTAGAAAGAATAAATATGAAGATATTTATTATTTAGCTCACAATAACATGAAATATGTTATCATGAATAAATATTATTCAAATGATATAACTATATAGGAAAGACAGGAAAATACAGGAAACTAGAAAGAATAAATATGAAGATATTTCTAGTTGTAATATATTCATAGCTTTGTTGGAAAAAAGAAGAAAGATTCTATTGATGAAAATAACATCATATTAGCGGAAATAGCGTGATGGTGAGTATCCAGAGGAATAGAATTGGGTTAAAGATGAAGAATGAGAGAATGAAACTAAATTTATAGAAAAATTATTTTCTTTACACTCTATAATTACCTCAAAAAATAAAATCCCTTCAGTTCTTTTTGGTTCTTTGCCTTCAACAAAAGCTTCTCACCCAAAGTTCGAAATTGAATTGTCAATCATTTATTTAATGTCTCAAACGGAACACTCATTTGAAAAAAGGTATATGAATCTAACCATATTAGAAGATAGCTTTTTTCATATATAATGTAATAGTATCAACCCATTTTTGGATGAGACGGAAACGAATCTGATACGACATATTATAGTAAAGATAAGTGATTTAAAAATCTTTCACTATTGGCGTAAATCGAAAAAATTTTGTGTTTGTATCGAATATATTCGTTCTGTTTTTTGCACGGAAACATAGGTCGTAGCTAGGATTTTATAAATTTACGGAATTTTCTTAATTTAGTACATAGAAAATCTACTTCTTTATTAGGGATAACTTACTCGAACTTTATGAAAATTTATCATTCGATGTAAAAGAATCGTTCATGAAATCAATATACCTTAAATACGCATGAAAGATATCAAGATATAAATAAACGTGTATATGGATGTTTTGAATTGCAAAAAAACCTAATGATTATAATTAGATACAACGTATATATTAATTCTAATTTTGATTTAGTTATAACCGGAGAAATAACTCATATATTATATTCAAAGCTATAAAAATGGATATAAGATGGTAAGTAATGTATCAACTTTATTCTATTGTAATCCCACCCTATTGAGGAAGGTTTTTTATTATGATAACAAGCATTCCCTTATTGCTTTTTATGCCATGGACTCCGATATTAACATGGATAAAATTTTCGAGTACATTCATTTTATTTGGACTATATTATGGCCTTCTTACCACATTACCCATCGGTCCGTCCCAACTTTTATCTATAAGAGCTTTTTTATTGGAGGGAAATATTGGTGGAACCATAGCTGTTGGTGGTTTGGTAACGGGACAATCAATAATATTTTTATCGATCTATTATTCGCCTCTTTACATAATATTATTAAAACCCCATATATTAAGTTTATTACTTTTATATTATATTTTCTTTTACTGGTATCGGATTAAAGATCTTTTAAATTACCAATCTTTAAGACCAATAGTATCACTTCGAGATTCTAGAGTATATCATTTATTTCTCGACAGTATGATTTTTCAGTTATTGAATCCTATTATTTTACCAAGTCCTGTATTATCAAGATTATCAAATATTTTCTTCTTTCGTTATAGTAACAATATATTATTTCTAATAAGTACTCTTTTCGGTTGGTTTTTTGGCCAATACTTATTTATTATTTCTAGTAAGATCCTGCTATTTCGTATCGAATCGGATTCGCCCGTACTTTATCTTTTAGTGAAACGGATAATTCATCGAATTTTCAGTATTATCATATTGAGTTTTTCTTTGTTAAGTCTCGGTCGAATTCCGATACCTTTTATTACTAAGAAAATAATTGATAATTTTCAATTAAATCTATCAAAACAAGAAGATTCAGTATTTTCACAAAAATCATGGCCTAGTTTTTTCTTCGATTATCGACAATGGAAGAGACCATTACGATATATAGAAAATAGTAGATTTAGCACTCAAAGTCCCATGAAGAAACGAGTTTCTCAATATTTTTTCAATTCATGTTTAAGTGATGGAAAACCAAGATTATCGTTTAATTATTTACCTAGTATAGCAATTTTCGAAAAAAATTTTGGAAATTATTTGAATCATTTTGAATTCTCAACATCTAATACTTTTTTCAAAGAATGGATAGAAATCAGAAGGAAAACGAGGGAACATATATATAATGAATTTCGATACAGAGTGAAATTTTTATATAATGGCTTCACTATGAAAGAAGTTGTGGAGAAAAAAACTGGGTTGTCGAATTTCGAAGAGAAAAGTTTTACTAAATGTTATGACCCTTTATTGATACAAGGTCATGGAATGATTATAGTAGCGAAATCATCTCGGCTTGTAACGGATAAATCTGATACGTCGGAAAAGAAAAAGCATAATGTTTTTTTGGAAAAGAATAATAAACTTAAAGATTGGATTTCTAGACAATGGAAAGAACTAGAATATAATAAAACTTTTGTTTTACCTTGGGAACCATTAACCCGAGATGCTAGGCGTATTTTAGGTTTACTTATCGATAGATCCAAAAAAATCAATTTTGGACAAAATTTGAAACAAATTAATTTTTCTGATAATGAAAAAAGCAATTTATTAGTTGGGAATATACGAAAAAAGGTCAATCGAAAATCAAATCTTAATTGGGAATTTGTCTTGAATTTATCTCCTCGACAGAAAGATTTATATTTAAATTATTTGGAAAAAGATCAATGGAATACACTCAAAAATTATTGGAAACATTTATTTTCGGGTGATATAACTCGAATAAAAAATTCTTCTTCACGAATTGATAAAAAATTCTCATTTCGAGAATTTACTAAAGAAATACCTCGATGGACACCCGATTCAAAAAACGATAAATTTGACGTAATAGCTGCTGGAGTAACTGATATTCGTCAAAGAAAAGTTAAAAATCTTGGATATTTGATGAAAGGAAAAGATAAAAGAAGGAAAATTGTAAGACGCTTTTCGCAACAATCTGATTTTCGTAGAAAATTAGTTAAAGGTTCGATGCGCGCCCGACGACGTAAAACTTTAATATGGAAAATGTTTCAACTTAAAATAAATTCTCCATTTTTTTTACGAATAATTGATAAACCTACTTTCCTTAGAACTTATTCCGATGGACATAACATCTATGGATCAGAATCGATAGTTAGAAATATTCCGTTAGGAAAAAAGGAAAAAATTCTATTTTTTGGGAAAACAAAGGCGGATCGTCTTGCCATAGCAAATCGATGGGATTTTCCGTTAGCTCAATGGGGAAGGAGTTGGTTACTACTTATACAGTCATATGTTAGAAAATATTTGGTACTCCCTCTAGCAATAATATTAAAAAATATTAGTCGTTTAGTATTATTTCAAAATCCTGAATGGAATGAGGATTGGTTCGAATGGAATAAAGAAATTCATATAAGATGTACTTATGACGGTACAGAAGTTTCGGAAAGAGAATTACCAGAACAATGGCTGAGAGATGGTCTTCAAATAAAAATAATATACCCTTTTCATTTGAAACCTTGGCATAATACCAAATCGCGAAGTTTTGATTTGGAAAAAAACAATAACTATTATTCTCCTAAATTTATACAAAAACAAAAATTTCGTTATTGTTATTTAACTGCTTGGGGTTTTCTAACCGACTTACCATTTGGTAATATAAAAAAACAACCTTCATTTTGGAAACCATTAACTAAAGAATTCGGGAGAAAATGGAAAAAAAATATTTTTCGCAGACTCCTAATGCAGATAAATAAAAAAACATTTACAATGTCTGAAAAGATAGATATTAAATTGCATTCGGACGAAAAATCACAAAAACTTACTAATCCTGTTCAGATATTGTCGGATAAAGGCACTAATATGGTTTTGGAAATACCAAAAAGGTCTAAATATGAAGAAACAATTTATATTAAAACTTTGGAAGATTTACTTTTGGAAAAGAATAAAACACAAATATATTATAACACCCGAGAAAAACATTCTTTTTTTCATGTTGGAGTCGAGAAGAAAAAGCCAATTAAAAAATTTATTCAACTCAAACAAATCATTATTCGATTTTACAGAAGAAATATCGAATTAATAATAAAAGGTTTTTCCGGTTTAGAAATAAATATTAGAAAAATTGAACTAACTTCTAGAATTAATATAGAGATTATAAATGACTTGATTAAGAATCGAATTAATAATTGAGATAAAAACAAAAATTTAATTGTTAATAATAAAAAAAAATTTACGTCAATCCTAACTCAATCATGATATTACTGTCTCAAGCATATGTACTTAGAAGAATATGGGGAATACAAACAAATAATAAATCTTATTTAAAATATTTATCAAAATCTTGGACATTCAATTTATTTATTAAGAATAATCTCAAAATTTTTTTGCGGGAACAAGGAATAATAAGTTATTTGGAACTATCAAACTTTAGGGAAAAAAATTGGCAAGAGTGGATAAACCATCTAAGTCGATACAACTTAGTCCCAAAAATGTGGTATGGTATCGCACCTCATAAATGGCGTTTCAAAGTTAGTGAACATTGGAAAAAAAATAGAGTTTTTGGTACCGAGAAAAAAGAAATTTTAACTATTTCTGAACAAAAGGACAGTTTTTCTATATTTTGTGTGAATTCTTGGGTAGCGGGAGCAAAAAAAAGTAACAAATTATTAAAAAATACTCTTTTAAGTTATCAATTTCTTGATTCGGATAAAGGCGGAATAACTAAAATATTGAACCAATTGAAGGAAAAATCTCTAGATAGTAATGTTATTACAACCAAAATAGATAAATATACTTTTTTTTTTAATAAAAAAAGAATTTCTACAGAATTTTTGATAAACAAAAAAAATATTTTTTTCAAATATAATATTTTATTATGGTTTGTACCCGAATTTCTGGAACGAAAAAATAAATATAAATACAAAAAAATACTGAATTTAGATGATTCTATTATAAAACATAAAAATTTAAAAATATTTCGAAATAAAGAATTGTTTGGAGATAGAGAACTCAATCAATCTATTCGTCAATGGAGATGGAAATCGAAAAATTATGAAAGAAAATTTGGAAAATTAGGTAATATGGCATCTCTCATGACTTTCATGCAAAATCAAGAAACAATGGTTTCCCTTTCGGGGAAAATGAGAAAAGATTTAGATTTATTTCGTCTTTTTTTCCGTAGAAACACCAATTTCAATCGATTGGCAATTAACTCGGAACATCGTTTACCTCGCTTGTTAGATGATCAAATTTTGATATACAAATTAATAAGTATATCATTGAATTTTAAGCAACGATTGAAAAAGTTATCAAATTTACAAAATATAGATGAATACTCATTAGATCTAAGTATTTTGGGAAATGATGAAAGAAATATCGTTTTAATTAATTCATTCAACCTAGAGAGTATTCTGTTGCCAAAACGTCGTCGAGAATTCAGAATATTAAATTCTTTGGCCTTGGGACAAAACGAGGATGTAGAATCGACTGAAAATTTTTCGAAGAAAATCCAAGAACGAAATAAAAAAGTTGGAATGAATAGGAATGAAATAATTAAACGTTTCGTTTGGTCTAGCTATCGATTCGAAGATCTCGCTTGTATGAATCGATTTTGGTTTGGTACAATGAATGGAAGTCGATTTTCCATGTTGAGACTTCGCTTATATCCCATAATATAATTATTTATGGTTGCTTATTTTTCAACCAAGTTAAATGTATAATACGTTCGTTCTCAACTAAAATTTAAAAATTTTAGTTGAGAACGAACGTATTATTCTAGGGAGTTTCATTACTATATATATATATATACATCTTTCTATTGCAAGGATTGTAAAATTCTCAATGATGAATTTTTTTATTTCATTTTTCCCCCAGGAGAATATTCGTATGCCAGGAAATTCATTCATCTATTTATCTTCTATGTTTGAAAAAAAGGAAGGATCGATTGAATCCCAGATATTTCGTTTAACTAATCGCGTCATAAAACTTACATATCATTTTAAAACACACGGAAAAGATTATTCATCTCAAAGAGGTTTATGGAAAATATTGGGGAAACGGAAGCGTCTTCTAGCTTATTTGTTTAAAACAAATTTAACAAGTTATCAAGATTTAACTAATCAATTGGGGATTCGTAAGTTAAAAAGAAATTGATTATTAATTAATAATTGAACTAATTTGAGAGGAAAATTATAAATCATGATACTTACTGAGAAACAGCGACCAATGATAGTAAGTATGGGTCCTCATCATCCATCAATGCATGGAGTTTTACGACTAATTGTTACTCTTGAAGGAGAAAATGTTTCAGGCTGTGAACCCATATTAGGTTATTTACATAGGGGAATGGAAAAAATAGCTGAAAATAGAACAGTAGTCCAATATCTTCCTTATGTAACAAGATGGGATTACTTAGCTACAATGTTTACAGAAGCTATTACGGTTAATGGACCAGAAAAATTAACCAATATTCAAGTACCCAAAAGGGCCAGTTATATAAGAGTTATAATGTTGGAACTAAGCCGTATTGCATCCCATTTATTATGGCTTGGTCCGTTTATGGCTGATATTGGTGCACAAACACCTTTTTTTTATATTTTTAGAGAAAGAGAAATGATATACGACTTGTTTGAAACTGCTACTGGTATGCGAATGATGCATAATTATTTCCGCATTGGGGGGGTAGCTGCGGATTTACCATATGGGTGGATCGATAAATGCTTAGATTTCTGTGATTATTTCTTACCAAAAGTTATTGAATATGAGAAACTTATAACAAATAATCCGATTTTTCTGGAACGGGTACAAGGAGTAGGTATTATTGATAAAGACGAAGCTATAAATTGGGGTTTATCAGGACCTATGTTACGAGCTTCCGGAATTCAATGGGATTTACGAAAAGTCGATCATTATGAATGTTATGATGAATTGGATTGGCAGATCCAGTGGCAAAGAGAAGGGGATTCGCTAGCTCGTTATTTAGTAAGAATTGGTGAGATGAAAGAATCTACTAGAATAGTTCAACAAGCCTTAAAAGCTATTCCGGGAGGACCCTACGAAAATTTGGAGGCTAGGAGACTAAATAAACAAAAGAATTCAGAATGGAATTCATTTGAATATCAATTTATTAGTAAAAAATCTTCGCCCACGTTTCGATTACCCAGACAGGAACATTATGTAAGAATAGAAGCTCCGAAGGGAGAGTTAGGGATTTTTCTAATCGGGGATGATAGTGTATTTCCTTGGAGATTAAAAATTCGACCACCTGGGTTTATAAATTTACAAATTCTTTCTCAATTGGTTAAGGGAATGAAATTAGCCGATATTATGACAATTTCAGGTAGTATTGATATCATCATGGGGGAGGTTGATCGTTAAAATGATACTAAATATAGATTTAGATAAACAAATTATACAAAATTTTTCCACATTTACAGTTCTCGAGGAATTTTTCTACATTATACGAATTCTAATTTTTATTTTTATTCTCATGTTAGGAGTTACTATAGGAGTGTTAGTTATTGTATGGCTCGAAAGGAAAATATCTGCAGCTATACAACAACGTATAGGACCCGAATACGCTGGTCCTTTAGGAATTATTCAAGCTTTAGCAGATGGTACGAAACTTTTTCTAAAAGAAAATATTATTCCATCACAAGGAGATCCTAACCTATTCAATATTGGGCCTGTATTAGTCATCGCACCAGTCTTTTCAAGTTATTTAGTAATTCCTTTTGACTACAATATTATTTTAGCCAATTTGGGTATAGGTATTTTTTTTTGGATCGCCATTTCCAGCATCGTTCCTCTGGGACTTCTTATGGCTGGATATGGGTCGAATAATAAATATTCTTTTTTAGGTGGTTTGCGAGCAGCTGCTCAATCGATTAGTTACGAAATTCCTTTAGCTTTGAGTGTCTTATCTGTAGCTCCACGTGTGATTCGTATAGATACCTGATTCTTGTAGAAAGAATTCATTGGTAATGAATTGTCGTTTCAATATTCAATTGAAACTGGATAGTCATATGGGTGAAATTAAACAGTAACTTTTAATGGTTTGCAGTGAAAAATTAAACCCCATCCTCTTTGTACAAGAGTGAAAGCTTCGTACAATTGAATTGTACACTCCTAGGTAAAAGATTAGCCATTTATACCTGACAGCGGAAAAAATCAATAAATTTGATTAAGCGAGAGTAGTAGCGGATGAGAAAACCTAAAATGCATAAAAAATTAGTATGGAAATGAAGATATCGAAGATATAGAGAATGATAAGGACTTTACATTAGTAGAGATGCTTTAGCAGTACCTCCTTAAAAGAAAGCCTATTTAAGCATATATTCCTATCTACTATGAAAATGATTATCCGGAACGAAATAATTTTTTTACGGTTCTTGTTTAAAAAGAAAATAATTATACCAATTTAGCTATTTTCGTAATTTCGAGTTAGCGCTAGCAAAAAACTGTAAAAGTTGAGATAGATTCAAAAGCTTAGTATAGCAGACGGAATCACGTTGGTAATTAAAGATTAATATATATTTATAATTTAATAACCATTGAGGAGCCGTATGAAATTGAAAATTTCACGTACGGTTTTGGAATAGAGATATTAAAAGTAATAATAGTATCGACTATAATTGTCGAATAGTTTAAGTACAGTTGATATTGTTGAAGCACAGTCTAAATACGGTTTTTGGAGTTGGAATTTATGGCGTCAACCTATAGGTTTTATAGTTTTTTCCATCTCTTCTTTAGCAGAATGTGAAAGATTACCATTTGATTTACCAGAAGCGGAAGAAGAATTAGTTGCAGGTTATCAAACTGAATATTCAGGCATTAAATTTGCATTATTTTATCTTGCTTCTTATCTAAATTTATTAGTTTCTTCCTTATTTGCAACAATCCTCTATTTAGGAGGATGGCAGTTTCCCATATCATTTCTTACTAATTTAATTCATGTAGAATGGAATCCTGTTGTAGATGGAATTATTGATGTTACCAATTTAATAATAGGAATAACTATTACAATAACCAAAGCGTATTTATTTCTGTTCATTTGTATAATGACGAGATGGACCTTACCTAGAATAAGGATTGATCAATTATTAAATCTCGGTTGGAAATTCTTATTACCAATTGCTTTAGGTAATTTACTATTGACGGCATCTCTACAACTTTTTCTATTATAAATTATCTTACTAGGTTTCATTCTAATCAAAGCTTTAAAAATTAGTTGATAAGAGACAATAACAAATTTTATAAAAAGTAAGGATTTTATCCCTATGTTTTTTTCCACGATGACTGGATTTATTAATTATAGTGAACAAGCAATACAAGCTGCTAGATATATTGGTCAAGGGTTTACTGTAACATTAGATCATATGAACCGTTTACCGATGACTATTCAATATCCTTACGAGAAATTAATACCATCTGAGCGATTTCGAGGCCGTATTCATTTCGAATTTGATAAATGTATAGCTTGCGAAGTTTGTGTACGTGTATGTCCAATAAACTTACCTGTCGTGGATTGGGAATTACGAAAAACTTTGAAGAAGAAACAACTTAAAAGTTATAGCATTGATTTTGGAGTTTGTATATTTTGTGGCAACTGTGTCGAATATTGTCCCACAAATTGTTTATCAATGACTGAGGAATATGAACTTTCAACTTATGATCGTCATGAATTAAATTATGATCACATAGCACTGGGTCGTTTGCCTATATCGATAATTGAAGATTCAACAGTTGATACTGTTTCAAATTTAACTACATTATCTAAGAGAGTTATGGAAGGGCATCCGAATTCAAGAAATGTAACTAACTCTTCAAGTTAGAGTTTTCATCCAAATTAGAATATTCGTAATATTGTTCTAATTTTAGATTAATGAGTGAAATTTATTAATTTTTTTATTATCAGACTTATGAAATTACCCGAATCTTTTTTCGAAACTATTTTCTTTTTCATCCAATTAAGTCTTATATTTGGCAGTCTTGGTATAGTTTTACTAAATGATATAGTTTATTCTGCTTTTTTGCCAGGATTCGTTTCTGCTTGTATATCTCTCTCATATCTTTTATTAGATTCCGATTTCGTTGCGGCAGCACAAGTTCTAATTTATGTGGGAGCTATAAATGTTTTAATCGTATTTGCAGTGATGCTAATAAATAAAAAACAATCGGATAATAAGCTATTTTTATTCTGGACCCTCGGGGATGGTATTACCTCAACGATTTGTATTGGTATCTTTCTATTATTGAGTAATGTTATTTCAAATACATCATGGTCTAAAATCTTTTTGGTCGTGGAATCGAATAAGAATGAAAGATTAATGTCGATAGATCACATTCGTCGAATCGGATCGGAATTATTAACTGAGTTTATTATTCCATTCGAACTTATGTCAATAATTCTTTTAATTGCTTTAATAGGTGCTATCACATTAGCTCGTGGAGAACAAGTTAGAATTTTGGAAAAAAAAATATTACAAAATAAAAAATAATTTTTTTTCATGATTCAAATTATTTAGAATAAGTTCCAACTAGTTTTATTTGAAAAAAATCGGATTTAATAAGGGTTTTTATGCTTGAAAATATTCTAGATTTAAGTGCTTTTATCTTTTGCATCGGCATCTTCGGATTAATTACAAGTAGAAATATGGTCAGAGCACTTATGTGTCTAGAATTAGTTCTTAATGCAGTTAATATAAATTTGGTTACTTTTTCTAATTTTATTGATAATTCGCAAATAAAGGGAGAAATTTTTTCTATTTTTATAATATCCATTGCAGCGGCTGAAGCGACTATCGGGTTAGCTGTTGTACTAGCTATTTATCGCAATAGAAAGTCAACTCGTATTGATCAATTTGATTTGTTAAAATGGTAATGATTTCATTACAATTTTAACAAATACACGAGTATTTGTTTTATTTTGATTAATAATCTTTTGGATCTTTCTTTCACATATAATATAATGACCTTTTTTTGCAAAGAAATTTGCATAAAAAGATTTATATTTAATTTTATTTAATTTAAGGTTATTCGTATTCCAATAGGAGTTAATAAATCCAATGGCACATTCAGTCAAAATTTATGATACATGCATCGGTTGTACCCAATGTGTAAGAGCTTGTCCAACAGATGTGCTAGAAATGATATTTTGGGATGGATGTAAGGCTAATCAAATAGCATCCGCTCCTAGAACAGAAGATTGTGTAGGTTGTAAAAGATGCGAATCTGCTTGTCCAACAGATTTTTCAAGTGTACGTGTTTATCTAGGACCTGAAACTACTCGTAGTTTTGGTATCGGATATTAATTTTTATGCTATTAAATAAAATACTTCGTATCTTTTTGTAATAAGAACCTATAAATATTCAAAATAGGTTCTTATTATAAAATTTTTTCTATCTACCATTATGAACCATTACCCCTGGCTAACTATAATTGTCATGTTTCCTATATCTGCAGGATTACTTATTCCCTTTTTCTCTTCTAAAGGAAATAAAATTATTCGATGGTATGCCTTAGGAGTCTCTCTTTTAGAATTTCTTCTAATAATTTATATTTTTTGTTATCAATACCAATTCCATAATAATTATACCCAATTGAAAGAAGATTATAATTGGATAAATTTTATGGATTTTCATTGGAGATTAGGAATCGATGGATTTTCGATTGGACTTATTTTACTAACAGGATTTGTAACTACTCTAGCTATATTGGCTGCTTGGCCAATCACACGAAATCCTGGATTATTTTATTTTTTGATGTTAGCAATGTATAGTGGGCAGATAGGTTTATTTGCTTCTCAAGATATTTTACTTTTTTTTTTCATGTGGGAATTAGAATTACTTCCTATTTATTTGTTGCTAATCATTTGGGGAGGGAAACGCCGTTTATATTCAGCTACCAAATTTATTTTGTATACCGCAGGCAGTTCCATTTTTATCTTAATCGGAGCCTTAATCATGGCTTTTTACGACTCTGATATATCAACGTTTGATTTCCATACATTAATTGGTAAATCCTATCCTATGGAATTAGAAATAATAATATATTCGAGTTTTTTATTAGCATATGCCGTCAAACTTCCAATTATTCCGTTCCATACTTGGTTACCAGATACGCATGGTGAAGCACATTATAGTACCTGTATGCTCTTGGCGGGAATCCTTTTGAAGATGGGAGGATATGGATTAGTCAGAATTAATATGGAATTATTACCACATGCTCATTTTATATTTGCTCCATGGTTAGTTAGTGCAGGAGCTATTCAAATTGTTTACGGAGCTTTAACTTCTCTGAGTCAACGAAATTTGAAAAGAAGAATTGCGTATTCTTCAGTATCTCATATGGGTTTCGTACTCATAGGAATTGGTTCTTTGACAAATATAGGTCTTAATGGTGCTATCTTACAAATGATTTCGCACGGTTTAATTGGTGCTTCACTCTTTTTCCTTTCCGGAATAAGTTATGATAGAACACGCACTCTTTTTCTCGATCAGATGGGTGGAATAGCTACCTCAATGCCAAAAATTTTTGCTTTATTCACCAGTTCTTCACTAGCGTCTTTGGCATTACCTGGTACGAGTGGTTTTGCGGCAGAATTGATGGTTTTTTTAAGTATAGTCAATAATCCTAATTATTCTTTTGTTTCTAAAACGATTATTCTTGTGATTCAAGGATTTGGAATAATTTTAACCCCCATTTATTTATTATCTATGTTACGGCAAATGTTCTATGGATATAAATCTTACGAAATTCCAATCCCATATTTTAAGGATGCTGTACCACGAGAAATTTTCATTTCGATTTGTTTATTTCTTCCCATTATAGGTATCGGCATTTACCCAAATTTTGTTTTATCCATGTGGGATAATAAAACCGATTATCTTTTGTATCAAAGCTTTTCTCAGAACTTATGATATTCTATCAGATTATATTCATTCCAGTTTACAGTTCTTACCGAATACATATATTACTTTAGTGATAATTTGATTAACATCTTTCTCAGTTTCGAATAGTCTCTATGGATAGGAACTAATCGAAACTGAAATTTTTTTATATTTAATTTATAGATTATGCGGTAGCCATCCATAACTATGCAAACCTTTTCCCAATAAATTAACACCTAAATAACAAATCCAAGTTATGCAAAAACCCGAAGAAGCTATAATAGCTGATTGCTCTTTCCCCCAACCTTGAATCATCCGAGTATGTAAATAAATAGCAAATATTAACCAAGTTATTAAAGCCCACGTTTCTTTTGGATCCCAATTCCAATATGAACCCCAAGCTTCATTGGCCCAGACTGCTCCAGATAGAATACCTATGGTTAAGAGAGGAAACCCAAAACTAATAATTCTGTAACTATAATTATCTAATTCGTGAATTAATTGCCATTTACGAAAATTTATAAAATAAAGGCTCTTTTTCGGATCGGAATAAATCTTATTATTAATTATTTTTTCAGAATCTTTATGAATTAAATAATAAAAAAATAAATTTATATCACTTTTTGTTGGTGAGATTTCCTTTTGTTTAGTTGTTGTGACGATGCATAAAGCTATTGCTAATAACGACCCACATAAAAGTGCAGAATAACTTAATATCATAGTAGTTACATGCATCATTAACCAATGAGATTGTAAAGCTGGAACCAAAGGAAGTAATTGTTGCATCTCTTTGGGAAGACCTAAAGTTGCAAATCCATGAGCTAACATTGCGCTTGGAGCAGTTATTATGCCTAACCAATTATTTCCGGTCTTACTTTCCAAAATCAAATGAATTAATGTTAAACCCCAAGAGAGAAACATTGATGATTCATATAAATTACTTAGGGGAAAATGTTTTGAAAGAATCCATCGAATTGAAAGAAATATTGTTATGAATAGAAAAACAATTATCATACCTATTTTTCCCGCAATATCAAGTCTTTCATTATTAATGTATATAAATTTCCCCCAATATGTTAAAGTAACGAGGAATAACGCGAAGAAAGAAATATGAGCAAAAAATTGTTCTAAAATCGTGAATGTCATAAGTTAAAATTCGAAAGGTTTTTAAAATTCTGTATAAAGTCCATTGAAGAAAATATGTTATAATGTGATTATAAACGAAGAATGAAAAAGATTTTACAAAAACTTTTTTGTCTATAGACAACTATCTGATATCAACTAAATATTTATCTGCCGCTACTCGGATTCGAACCGAGATGCGTTAAGCACTGCTTCCTAAGAGCAACGTGTCTACCAATTTCACCATAGCGGCTATAAAATATGTTATCAAAGAATCTCTTATTAAACAATCAAAAACTTAACTATTTGAAGTTATTAATACGCGAGCGGGGTATAACACAGTCTGGTAGTGTACCATCTTGGGGTGATGGAAGTCGTAGGTTCGAATCCTACTACTCCGAAAAAAAATATAGATAACTAAAGAGTAATTCAAAAAATATTTCTTGAATCACTCTTTATAGATAAGTATCTTTATTTGTTAAAACCTTTCTTCCACGATTGAATTTGATTAATCGAAAAGAGTGTGCCGAAAGAAATTATTAAGACAAAAGTTGCAATAATAGCAGCACCTTGATAATCATATTGTTCGAGTTTTCGGAAGGGAAGCACAGAAATTACTAAATCTTTCATTGGAATATTCGATGCTATCAAGACTATGGATCCATATTCACCTAAAGCTCTCGAAAATCCCAAAGTTGTTCCTGTTAGTAATGCAGGAATCAATGGTGGGAATAGAATATAGCAAAATGTTGTCCAAGATGATGCACCTAAACATTTGGCAGCCTCTTCAGGGTCTTTCTCCATATTTTGCAAAACAGGTTGTATAGTACGTACTACGGAAGGTAAAGATACGAAAACCATAGCTGTAAGAACTCCCAATGGGCCAAAAACGATTCTTATGCCTAACAGAGAAAAAATAGGTTTCATCCATCCTTTATCATTAAAGACAGTCATTAAGGTTAATCCGCCTACCGAAGTTGGAAGAGCGAATGGTAAATCAACAGTAGCATCTAAAATTTTCTTTCCAGGAAATTCATATCTTACCAAAACCCAAGCGAGAATTAGCCCGAAGAATGAATTCAGAATTGTTGATAATAAAGCAGTTAAGAATGTGAAACTATAAGCGTATAAAATGATTGGTTCACTACCAATTCGGAGTAATGTATCCCAAGACTGTTGTCGAGTTGTCTCTAATAAGATGGATATAGGTAAAACTAATATGAAAATACCATAATGTAATGCTAAAGATAATACAAATTCGAATTTAGTTAAGAATCGAATTTTCCCTTTAGTAATTATAAATAATACGAAGGGAGTAATGAAAAAAAATTGAATCATCATTTTTTAATTAGCCACGAAAAATGTAGTTAAACCTCTTATCTGATCGTCCTTATCCGAAAATCAAATTTATAAAAAAATATTTTATTTGATTTTATTAAAGTATTAAATAGATCTAATTGGTATAAAAAACTTTTACATAATATTTACTTATATCATTTACCATCAGGTGAATCAGATTCCGAGGAATCAGCTAATTCACGATTTATTACGTAATAAAAACTTTTAGAACGATTTGTTAAAATACATTTAGCTAAAGAAAAAGCTTTTAATGCAATTTTATTAGCTTTACCTTTCCAAATACTTCGACGAATTTTTGTCTTAGCTTTTGAAGTTCGTTTCTTCGGAACTGCCATGATAAATAATGCCTCACTGCTAAAGATTTAATAAGAAAATTTTTCGTATCTTCTTTTTTCTCGATTACGAATAAAAAAAATTGATAAATTGGAAGGTTTTTTATTCGATAATATATAAGACTTTTATATCACTCGTATATTTCTTCCCCGTTCGAAAAAATTGAATCAACAACAAATCGCGTTAATTTTTGTCTATGGCCCGATTTACGTCGCATTTTTTTCTTGGAAATCATCTTATAAATTGTAATTTTTTTTTCAAGTTGAGGATGAAGAATCCTACCTTTAACTACAGCACCTTTTAGCCATGGACGGCCTATATCGATGTCGGATTTTCGACGAATCATTAAGACACGATAAATTAATATTTTTGTGTTTTGGTCCAATCCGTTAGATGTTAGTGAGGCTAAATGACGGATATTATAAAATCTTCCAGGTTCCACGCGGAGTTGGTGACCTCCGGTTTCAATTATTGCATATGTACTCATCAGTTTATCAATTTTTTAATAATTTAATTACTTTATTGTGAATCAAAAATTTTCTCGTAACGAAATTGAAGAAATTATATCTTTTACTTCGGAAGGGGAGGGATATGATAATAATAATAATATAATATTCTATATTATTATCAAGAATTTAGAAGCTTTTTTCTATTATTTACTATTATCAGTATCGATATTCCAAATGGAAAAATTAGACATTTTATTTATATCACAAATTTATTTTCTTTCTCTCAGTCAATTCTTATAATAAATTATCAATTATACTTCATATATGAAGTTTTTTATACAAAAAATCCCGTTATGGAAATTTTATTTCAGAATATTTGGCTTGTTCCAGTGTTCCCATTTTTAGCCTCTGTTCTAGTAGGATCGATTTTATTCTTCTTTCCGAGTTCCATCAAGAAAGGTCGTTATATATGTTCGTTCATTAGTATTTTCTTTTTAACTATCTCGATGTTCATCTCTTTTTATTCTTTCTGGCAACAAATCACAGGTAATCCAATTCATCAATTTTTTTGGTCTTGGGTTGCCAATCAAAATGTTATTTTAGAAATAGGTTATTTAATTGATCCATTAACATCGATTATGTTGATCTTAGTAACTACAGTCGGGGTCATAGTTATGATTTATAGTCATAGTTACATGTTGCATGATCGAGGGTATATAAGATTTTTTTGTTATTTAAGTCTTTTTACGGCGTCAATGTTAGGATTAGTTATTAGCCCAAATTTAATACAAATCTATATCTTTTGGGAATTAGTTGGGATGTGTTCCTATTTATTAATAGGGTTTTGGTTCACCCGACCTAGCGCGGCTAATGCTTGTCAAAAAGCCTTTGTAACAAATCGTATAGGAGATTTTGGTTTATTACTAGGTATTTTGGGCTTTTATTGGATAACAGGTAGTTTCGAATTTCAAGATTTATCTGAAAAATTTTTTAAATTGTTAGGTCATAATCAAATTAATGTTGCTTTTGCCAACATATGTGCTATTCTTCTTTTCCTAGGCCCAATTGCAAAATCTGCTCAATTTCCGCTTCATATATGGTTACCCGATGCTATGGAAGGACCTACTCCTATCTCTGCCCTTATTCACGCCGCAACGATGGTTGCAGCCGGAATTTTTCTTGTTGCTCGAATGTTCCCCTTATTTCAGATGTTGCCTCTTGTTATGGCGATAATTTCGTGGGTCGGTGCAATAACGGCTTTATTAGGGGCTAGTATTGCTATTACTCAGAAAGATTTGAAAAAAGGCTTAGCCTATTCCACAATGTCCCAATTGGGATATATGATTCTAGCTCTAGGTATTGGATCTTACAAAGCTGGTTTATTTCACCTCATTACACATGCATATTCTAAAGCTTTACTATTTCTGGGATCTGGTTCTGTCATTCATTCCATAGAACCAATTGTTGGATATCATCCGAATAAAAGTCAGAATATGCATTCCATGGGTGGTTTAAGGAAATATATGCCAATTACTGCGATTACTTTCCTTTCCGGAACATTGTCCCTTTGTGGTATCCCCCCCTTCGCCTGTTTCTGGTCCAAAGATGAAATCCTTATCCACAGCTGGATCCATTTCCCCTTTTTAGGATTTATAGCTTCTTTTACAGCTGGATTAACCGCTTTTTATATGTTTCGGATATATTTCTTAACTTTCGAAGGTGACTTTAGAGGTCATTTCTTAATTAATAAATATAAAGATTCTTCTTCTTCAATTTCAATATGGGGAGAGGGCTCTGATAAAATTGAACCACGAAAAATTAATCTTGGTTCTTCTTCGACTAAATTAATAACCAAAAATCTTTTATATCCGAAAGAATCCAACAATATGATGTTATTTTCATTGACTCTACTAGCAATCTCCACTCTGTTCATAGGATCAATAGGAGTGTTTTTTTCGCAAAATCAAGTCGAGTCTAATTTTTTATCAAATTGGTTACATCTATCTATTAATCCTTCGAATAATGTCTATTCCGAAAACTTCATTCAACTTTTAGAAAATGCAATTCCGTCTATTATGATAGCTTTCACTGGAATATTGATCGCTTTTTATTTGTACGGATCTCAATTTCCTAATTCGGAAATAATTACAAAATTCAAAAATTATAAAATTTTGTATTTATTTTCAAAATTTCTTTATAATTGGTCTTATCACAAGGGATATATAGATGAATTTTATAATTTATTATTTGTCAAAAGTTTACGATTTTTCACAAAATATTTATCTTTACTAGATCAATGGATTATTGATGGGATTGTAAATGGTGTGGGTATTTTGAGTTTTTTCGGAGGTGAATCATTGAAATATACGGAGGGAGGGAGAATATCTTCATATTTATTCTTTCTAGTTTCCTGTATTTTCCTGTCTTTCCTATATAGTTATATCATTTGAATAATATTTATTCATGATAACATATTTCATGTTATTGTGAGCTAAATAATAAATATCTTCATATTTATTCTTTCTAGTTTCCTGTATTTTCCTGTCTTTCCTATATAGTTATATCATTTGAATAATATTTATTCATGATAACATATTTCATGTTATTGTGAGCTAAATAATATTTCTAGCTACTTATCACGATCTAACGACTTGATCACCCGAAACCACCGAACAAATCGGATAAAATCTTATCACGTTTTTTTTATAATAAATCAACTGATCTATGATCCGAAGACTCTACTGGGGTGGGACAGAAAGTGAAGAAAAGGGAGTATTTAACTATTTTCTGATTGAATAGAATTACCGGGGATCGGGAAAAGAGCCAAAGGAGGTCATTCATGATCTTTTTAGGAGAAAAAACATCTTTTCTTTTAGAAATTGTCGAATCGATTGCAGCATCGTGAAAGTTACTTGATCAATAAGCCATCTCGGGGAGGAAAGAAGATCATGATGGTTGACCTCCCCCCCCCCCCTCCTTCCCCCGTCTTGTAAATATTCTTCTCACCCGGGTAGGCATTGCTATCGTTACTTCTTTCGCGTATAATGT